TAAACTGTCCATCATTTTTTACAGACAAACGAAGGGGTTCGATAATAAATATTCCCCTTTTCATCAATTCTGTAAGAGTTAAATTCTTCTGAATTAGCATTACATCCAGATTCATTTCTCTCCTTTGAATAGAGGATATAGTAATTTTTCTTGGATTTCGCAGTCGAAGCAGGAAACAATATACTTTAATATTATTAATCATTCTTTGATTCAAAGCATCATCCCATCTCAATTGAAAAAGTAAATACCTTTTCAAGAAGAAATCTAGTTCTGCTTCCGTATTGCTCTTGTATTGTTTTTTCTTTTTACGTTTTTTCATGTCTGATTCCGAATAATCTTCTTCAATGTTTTTTTGTTGGTTTGAAAAAGCAGATACAAGATTTTCTTGGTTTTGTGCATGTGATCTAAGATTTTTTTTGTCTGCGTATTTTTTTTCTTTTTGATTCTTTAATTCAAATTTTATTTTTTCATTCGATGGTCTAACTTCCTTTTGTTTTCTATTGATGTTTTTATTTTCACTAACATTTTCATTTCTATTAAAATGAAAATGAAAAAAAAGTAATTTGCTTGGTATAAACCACGGTTTCATTTTATATGTATTATAAAGTAGTACAAATTCTGGGAAGAACCAAAGTTCTAGAGTCGATATAGGACGACTTATTATTTCTTCATTCATTCCCATCCAATCAAAAAATATTTTTTTTTGATTGGGTGAATTGATTTCTTGATTTTTATGAATCATAAGATAAAAAAGATCTTCTTTATCAATTTTATCAATTCTTTGATAATTATTAGTTTCGCTCTTAGTATTTTTATTATTGTTGGTATCGATCTTGATCCAGGCCTCAATATGGATTTTATTTTTAAGACAAAAATTTATAAAATTCCAATCAAAATATTTTCTATCTAGATTTTTTTTCATATACATAATATCCCTTTTTCCTAGATAATTATTGATAGAGATATCTTCTAGTATATTAAAAAATTTGCCTTTATGTGGGTTGTAATTACCTTTATGTATATTGTAATTATAAGAACTCTCTTGATTCTTATTTACTTGGAATGGTGATCCATAAATATATGGGTTCCTCTTATTTTCGTAATTAATAGATCTATAAGATAAAAGATTATATTTATATTTATAGTATTTTTTAAAATTATCTTTTTGATTTGATAATGAATATACTTCATAATCATTTTGTTTTTTGTAATGAATTAATTGGTCTTTTTCATATGAATCCTCTTGGATGAAATCTTGATTTTGAATTGTATGACATCGATTTCGCCATTTTTGTACTATTAATCTAGACCATCTAATCTGAGATAAATCGTATTGATAATGACCTCTTAACCAGTTTTTCCATTGATTTATTCCGGAATTCTGAAGTTTCTTATGTCTTAATTCAGAATGAATTATTCCTTGTATTCCAAAACAACCTTTTATTGAAGTCTTAATAAAAAAAGATGTTCTTTGAGATTGAAGAGTAGATATTAACTTATTCAAGTTAAGAACTTGGGTTTCTGATAATTTGTAAAATACAAATGCTTGTGACAAGGAGGATAAGTCATAAAAATTCCGCTGTAAATTCTTATTACTAAGATTATAAAGTGACTTTTTTATAGTCGAAATAAAGTGAATTGTATTTTTATTTGTTTTATTAACTTTTTCTTGGTTTGTTTTATTACTGTTATTACTGTAAATAGATTTATCAATAATTTTTTTTGTTGATTGAAGAAAAAGTTGTATATTAATTCTGGAAACAGTAATGATAGATAGAAGGATATCTATGTATATCCTTTCAGTGAAAATTTTTGTAAAATAATGTAATTTACGGATTAATCGAGCATTTCTTCTTTTTAATATTTGCCAAATATTTTTGGGTAATTCTAATCTTTTAGCGTTATAACTTGTTTTATTAGGACTAACATTTATTCCTATTACTGGAGTCACTTTTTTGTTCTCTTTTGTAATTATTTCTATTTGATTTCTGATTGTGCTTGTTCTAGCAGTCATATCCTTCATTTTTTTTTCTGTCAGGAAATAATTTGTCCAATCTATGGGGTGAATTCGACTAAAAGATTCGTGAATTATCTGATTGCGGGTTATAGAATCTTTTTCTTTTTTAGTTTCACTTGAGTTATATCCTTCTCTCAATTTCAATAATAGAATTGGATTTACTTTTGAAAGTTCTTTTATTATTCTTTTTAAAATCCATTTTTTTGAGATATTTATAAAAATTATTGTTCTTTCTTTTAAAACTTTTCGAACTCGAAAATACTTCTTTTTCCATTTTCCAATTCTTTTTTCGAGTTTCTTAAAAATGGGTTCAAAAAAGGAAGGCCGTTTTCGGGGAGAACCAAAAGGAAGTTCAGCTTCCATTCCCCAAACTGTTAAAAAACAAAAATCATCTTTTTTTTGACCTTTACCTTTCTTTTTCATTCGATCTGTATGAGAGGGCCGCGGCTTAGATTTGTGCCAAGGTTTCAGACAGAAAGGAAA